AATGAATTTGCAGTAACAAGAAAAAGAAGAATAGTTTTGGATTGGATCAATTAAAAAGAACAACAAATAAAAATAATAAAAAAATACTAAATATTTGTAATGCGTGCATTGTTTTGTTGTATTCAATTCACAATTCAAAGGTTTTTTTCTTTCTTTAACTAACTACAAAGGTGATGGGTTTTTCACTCTAATTTTCTATATAATCTCGAAAGAAAAAACCTAAAACCTCGAAAGGAAACGATAATAGAAATTGTTAAGTACAAGTTTTAAAAATCTAGTTATCTTTTAAAATCTAGTTAAAATAAATAAATATTTTTTTGACTAATCTCGTTCTCCGTGTAGGATACCTCTTTTCTTTTTAGTCTCATTCGATAGATTAAATGAAGAAAACTGCTCTACTATTTAATCTAATGAGTTCAAATTTAAGTAAATTCAATTTTAAAAAAGTAGAAAGGGGCGTATTCTAGGTTCTAAGGTCAATTAAAAAAAAAAAAAAAGAATCAAACAACTTATTTTCAAATTTTTACATATTAATTCAAAAAAAGTTATATGTTTTGGCTGAAGTTAGATAATAGAGTTATTTTTTTTATGTATTATTTTTTTTTTTTTATTAATTTCTTAAAGAGTTTTTCAATTAATTAGTTACGTGAATTCTGACTCCTGAGATAGTGCAGATGCCAAAGACGATGAATTGAGTTCTTTTTATCTTTCTCTATTTTTGTTCATACCACCTATAATGATTGATAATTCACAAATTTTCAATTGAATTTTTTTAATTCTTGGAACTAGTTATCTTTCTCTATTTCTTAAAAAAAAATTTCAATTGAAACTTAGGGAAGTACTTTAGAAACATATGTATAAAAAACATATTTTATTGAGTCCCTTCATGCCTACTATAACTAGTTATTTCGGTTTTCTACTAGCAGCTTTAACTATAACCTCAGTTCTATTTATTGGTCTAAGCAAAATACGACTTATTTGAAATTAATTGAATGCAGATTTTTTTATAAAAAAGGATTTCGGTGGTATTTCATATGTTCGATAGTTCCTTACCGTGTTAATTACCCAATTTTGGTCATTGAGATTCATTGGCAATACAGATTAAGAGCTAGGAATAGATAGTACCTCTCTTTTCTCCCTTTCAAAAATGAAAACAAAAGAAAATTCAAATGATTGAAGTTTTTTTATTTGGAATCGTCTTAGGTCTAATTCCTATTACTTTGGCTGGATTATTCGTAACTGCTTATTTACAATACAGACGTGGTGATCAGTTGGACTTTTAATTAATTAACATCTCGTTTTTTTTACTGACCTCCTTCTTGCTTTCCTATGCGGGAGGTCTAATTAAGATTGCTGCTCAGTAATTTGCGAACAGTGGAATTTTGATACAATCTAATAAACAAGAGTGAAATCACGCTCTGTAGGATTTGAACCTACGACATTGGGTTTTGGAGACCCACGTTCTACCGAACTGAACTAAGAGCGTTTTTCTTGTTTTTTTTATAAAAAACGAAAAGGCTAGAAAGAGGGCATTCTTTAACCCGACTCGATTTTGTACGTATATACTATATCATACATAGTATATCATAAATTTCAGAATTAAATGTAAATGTATGTCCGATTAAAAAAAATAGATCAAAATAGATACCTCGTTACTGCTCTTCTGAGCAGTAATAGGTAGGGATGACAGGATTTGAACCCGTGACATTTTGTACCCAAAACAAACGCGCTACCAAGCTGCGCTACATCCCTTTCAATAGGTTTACAATGTCATTGTAGAGAATTCCTGTCTTGTTTTCCACATCCTTCTTCTTTTTTATTGGTATATCAAATTAATTTCGTCTTTTTTTTTTCTCCTATCAGATAACAAAGATATAATTAAAAAATTTACTTTTTTTTTACAAAAATTCTCTCAATTTCAATTTTACATAAATAGGCGTTTACGTTTTCAAATGGAATCTATAAGATCGTTCTAGTAGACATAGACAATATTGAAATTCTAATTTTGAAAGCGGGGGGGGCGGAAGTTACGTATACAAATACAAGAACTTCTTAATTACATGTACATCTGTAGTTATATATATTACTATATATAATGTAATACAATAAAGAAGAAAGAAGGAGGATTTCAAATGCGAGATCTAAAAACATATCTTTCCGTAGCACCGGTACTAAGTACTCTATGGTTCGGTTCGTTAGCAGGTTTATTAATAGAGATTAATCGTTTATTTCCAGATGCATTAACATTTCCCTTTTTTTCATTCTAGTTATTAACATCAGAAAGGGGTGAAAAATTTAGAGATATAATCAACGATCGGGGACTAATCCCCCCCCCCCTCACTTTTTCTAATTTATTCTAAAAAACTTATTAGAAAAGGTGGGGGGGGGAAAGGTCATAAAAACGAGGGTTCAGGATCCAATTAAATTAGTAATAGAACAAAAAAAGTGTTGCTAGGGAAAGAGTATCCTATGAGATACTTAAAAAAAAATACTGTACAAAGATTTTAAATATAGTTTTCACAAAATCATTGTATTACTTATTATTTTTATTTAATTAAAAATTAATAAAATATTCATTGCAACAAAATATTTCAGAATTTTTTTTAGTTAACAGCTTCTATTTTTTTTGTTCTTGTTCTTTCTGGATCCTAAAATTAAAATAGAAGATTGAGGTGAATCATAAATCCAAAGGAGGTTTCATGGCCAAGGGTAAAGATGTTCGAGTAACAATTATTTTGGAATGTACCAGTTGTGTTCGAAATGATATTAAGAAAGAATCCGCGGGAATTTCCAGATATATTACTCAAAAGAATCGGCATAACACCCCTAGTCGATTGGAATTGAGAAAATTCTGTCCCTATTGTTATAAACATACAATTCACGGGGAAATCAAGAAATAGATCAAATTGAGTGCTTGTATGTCAACTTTTATTTTAAGAACAGGAATAATGCTAGTATCTATATATTATTACATATATATATATATAAAAAAATAAATCAATAGAAAGAAATCTAATCCTATATTCTTAATTCTATATAGAAATAGAAATCGTGTTTATTTTGATCCGATCAAAATAGGATTTTAGAGATAAGGAATAAAAATAAAAATTATGAATAAATCTAAGCGACTTTTTACTAAATCCAAGCGATCTTTTCGTAGGCGTTTGCCCCCGATCCAATCGGGGGATCGAATTGATTATAGAAACATGAGTTTAATTAGTCGATTTATTAGTGAACAAGGAAAAATATTATCTAGGCGGGTGAATAGAGTGACTTTAAAACAACAACGATTAATCACTATTGCTATAAAACAAGCTCGTATTTTATCTTTGTTACCTTTTCTTAATAATCAGAAACAATTTGAAAGAAGTGAGTCGACCCCTAGAACTACTAGCCTTAGAACCAGAAAAAAATAGACTTATTCTTCAATTTAATAACAATTCCAATCTGAAGGAATTAAAAAAGAGATTAATGTTTTGTTCAAAAAATCCAATAAAGAATAAAAATTTGATTGTTACGTCTGTATCTATCATAAAAAAAAAAAAAAGAAAAGAATCGTCGAAAAGCATAACTCGTTTTTTCGCGACTATATACTCTCGTTTTGTTTTGACGACTTTTTTTTATAATACTAATTTCTACTCTACCTTCCCCGAGCTCATTCTCCTTGGAACTCTATTTCAAATATTTTCGTGGATTTCTTCCAATCCCCTTATTTTTTTATGTCATTCGAAATTGTATAAAGACAACTCCTATTTAATAGAGCTATTTGTGCAAGTATTTTCCGATTAAGAAGTAATTGCTTCTTGTACAGATTGTGTATGAATTTATTATAACTATTGAATACCCCCATTTCGTGAATTACGGCATTTATTCGAGTGATCCATAAACGGCGAAAATCTCTTTTTCTTTTACCCCTATCCCGATGAGCCGAAACTAAAGCTCTTATTCTCTGTTGAGTCATAGTTCGTGTAAGTCGTGAATGAGCCCCTCGAAAGCTTGATGCAAATAAACGAAGTTTTGTTCTACGCCTCCGAGCTATATATCCGCGTTTAATTCTAGTCATTGAATAAATCAAACTTTGATGAATAACTAATTCTTTTTTTAGTTATTCTTTTCCCCTTTACTAGTCTATTAATAACCAAACGAATTATTCCAATGTATAAAAAAATTTCCAATGGCTTTTGCTACTCTAACCTTCCCCACCACTATTTTTTGCTAGGTATTTTCCTTTGCTTTGAAAGGAGAAATTCCCTTGATATAAAAAAATAGAATTGGATAAATAGTGGGTTCCATCGTTTCTATGGTTACTTCTAAAACGGTGAGGTCCTCTCTATACACCGGAGCTCCTTCTTTTAATTAATAAATACTATTGGTAACTTGTACAATTCACATTCTTTGGCTCTACCCCATGAATATTCCAGTAATAGGTCTTTCACAATGAGATCCCCTTTATACAGTAACGGTATTTCATTTTTAAAATTGATTAGGTCATTTACCCTGTTAGTCCGTTCTTTTCTTTCAAGAGTGGAATTTTTTTTCTAAAAAATGGAATTTCCCCCGCTTAATGGATAATCATTTGTTATCATTGGGGGTTTTCTAAAAAATGGAGTTGATTGGATTTGCACCAATGTAAACCATAAGTTTCAGACACAATAGAATATATGAACGATCTATATTTTTTAAATAATGAATCGAGTTCGTCCATTCTATTTTATTCACAGGTACTGATCCGTGATATTTCAAAAATAATTTACTTTTTATGTCTCAGTCTATGATCTAAACGAGTCGCACATACACCCGAGTACATGTTCCTCGTCGCTGAGGGCATCCCCGAAGCGCTGGGGATTTCGTGACGTTTCGGATTGGCTGTCTTGTATTTCTAATAAGTTGTTTAATGGTTGGCATACGGAATCATATAAATAATGGGCTGGTTTAGATTAGTTCTAACCGGCTAATTCTGAATTACTTCTCTTCAAGATTCTCTTCAATATTTTTTTATATTGAAGAGAATATGAAACTAAACCTTTAATCTAAAAAGATATAAAATTAGAAATTGTAGATTTGCATGAAATCGCTCCTATTTTTTATTGAACCGCTACAAGATCAACAATTCCATGAGCTTGGGCTTCTGTTGCTGACATAAAAACATCCCTTTCCATGTCTTCGGATACAACCCATATAGGTTTGCCCGTTCTTTGTACATAAACCCTTGTGATGGTTTCGCGAAGTTTTAGTAATTCTTCCGCTTCCAAGATAAATTCTCCCGTTTGTGCCTCATAAAACGAGCTAGCGGGTTGATGGATCATTACCCTGATGATATACAGAATGAGACGGGATAACCAAAACAAAAAAAAACAGATAAAATTGAATAACCGTACAGGCTTTTTTTGTGCATTGCATACGGCTCCACAATGGAATTGACTTTTTTGACCTTTCCTTTTGGCGAAAGAAAACAAAATATAGGTTGTATTATACGCAGATCCAGAAATCATCCAATTACCATCCTTCTTTTTTTTGTAGGAGTTAAAAAAATACTATGATGGTTCCGTTGCTTTATATATCATTTTTTTGATTCGTCTATGATTCAGCAATCCCAAAGTGTCTTTTTTTTTTTTTTTACGTTGTGAAAACAAAGTTTGTGACGCTGAAATGTGCCCGAATAGGTAAGATATCATTTGAAAAACCTCTTCCTTATCTCATACTACTCTTTCAATATATAATCGAATTTTTTTTTTAATCTAAAAAATTTCATATTGAATTCGAAGTGCCATGCTATTATTACTTAACTAATTCATATTTACGATGGCGAAGGCATAGTATTTTTTTCTCGAAAAAAAAAACTCATTGGCGCCAAGCGTGAGGGAATGCTATACGTTTGGTAATTGCTCCTCCGACCAGGATAAAGGATGCTATTGAAGCGGCCAATCCCATGCATATTGTCTGTACATCGGGTCGCACAAATTGCATAGTATCATAAATAGCCATTCCAGATATTACCCATCCACCAGGAGAGTTTATAAACAAATAAAGATCTTTGGTATCCTTTTCTATACTGAGATATATCATAAGACTAATAAGTTGATTCGAGATTTCGGTATCAACCTCTTGGCCTAAAAAAAATAATCTTTCTCGATAAAGTCGGTTGATTAGGATAAATTTTTATTCCTTAGGAGCCGTACAGGCACCTTTTGGTGCATACGGTTCAACAAAAATTGTGAAAAAATCAATGTGTCGATTCCAACCTCCCCTTTTTTCATAGAGGGTTTTTCTTTCTAACTTATAACGGAAGGGCTTGCTCCCAAAAGTAAAAGAAAAATTTAGTTTTGGTGCCTTGTACCTTGTATTAGATATTATAATCCTCTAATAAAACGATTGATTAACCCTGTCAGACTCATTTGATTCATTGATATTTTTTTTTCATCGAGATTCAGTTGAAATGGCGATGGTTTTTTCTTGTTCCTGAACGGGCTTCTTCCTTTTTTTATTCCATTTTTTAGGTTTATGCTCTACCCCGAGTAAAAGGAAAAATTTGCCCGATTTTGATTTGCACATATAGGACAAATGAACCAAATACCGCGTCTTTTTTTACGACTCCTTCTTTTTTTTTTTCAATTCATTTCTTTCACATGTCTTCTGTCAAATAGTCAACAAATTTTGAATTATATTATTTGATTTGAGCAACAGTTTTAGATCGCCCTGTTTCAATTTTTTTTATAGAATTTTTATCATAATTTTGCATATCATATAAGTAGTAATTATAAAAATATTATATATTAATTATCAATTGGGTTTTTGCTAAACGGAGCCTGGATACTTCATTTTATTAGTCCGATCACGTAAACCATAAAAAAATTTTGATAATCTAATATCAATTTAAATACTCCCTGCATTTAATTCCACTTTATTTTTTGCGCTTCGCGTTACAAATTTTTGAAAATTCAATCAATCTTTTTGAGCGAAACAGAGGATATCTCGATCGAGGGAGAAAATGGGGAAATCCCATATAGCCCGATATATCTGACAAGTCGCACTATATGTCAACCCAAGATGTATCTCCTTCTCCAGGACTTCGAAAAGGTACTTTTGGAACGCCAATAGGCATGAAATGAAAAAAAAAAGAGAATGAAGTTCTCTATTTCACTTTGATGTGGAAACGTAAAATTGGGGTTTCGGTTTTTAATACTATTATCCTTTTTTCCTACTTTATTAAATTAATCATATTTAAATTAATGATATTTAATACATAAGTTGAATAAGCTAAAATATAAAATAAAAGTAAAGTAAGAGAGAATGAATAAAACTAAAGGAAATTTTTTACGAACGGGCTTCTGAATGATCAACAATAATAGCTATCTTGGTTCATATAAAATAGGATTCACCCCCATTGCATATTGGTACTTATCGGATATAGAATAGATCCGCTTCCCTTTTTTCTATGAATTGAATTGTTCCATTATTACTAACAGAATAGAACAAATATTAATCCCTTCTCCGAAATAATTACCTAAAAAGGGGGGTACGTAGCATAGTTTTTTCCAATGCAATAAAGTTACATAGTGTCTATTTTTCGTTGATAAAGGGGTATTTCCATGGGTTTGCCTTGGTATCGTGTTCATACTGTTGTATTGAATGATCCCGGTCGTTTACTTTCTGTTCATATAATGCATACTGCTCTGGTTGCTGGTTGGGCTGGTTCGATGGCTCTATATGAATTAGCAGTTTTTGATCCCTCCGACCCCGTTCTTGATCCGATGTGGAGACAAGGTATGTTCGTTATACCTTTCATGACTCGTTTAGGAATAACCAATTCGTGGGGCGGTTGGAATATTACAGGAGGGACTATAACGAATCCGGGTCTTTGGAGTTACGAAGGGGTAGCCGGAGCACATATCGTGTTTTCTGGTTTGTGCTTCTTGGCAGCTATTTGGCATTGGGTATATTGGGATCTAGAAATTTTTTGTGATGAACGTACAGGAAAACCTTCTTTGGATTTGCCCAAGATTTTTGGAATTCATTTATTTCTTTCAGGAGTGGCTTGCTTCGGTTTTGGCGCATTTCATGTAACAGGATTATATGGTCCTGGAATATGGGTATCCGACCCTTATGGACTAACCGGAAAGGTCCAACCCGTAAACCCGGCGTGGGGCGTGGAGGGTTTTGACCCTTTTGTTCCGGGAGGAATAGCCTCTCATCATATTGCAGCAGGGACGTTGGGTATATTAGCGGGCCTATTCCATCTTAGTGTTCGTCCGCCTCAACGTCTATACAAAGGATTACGTATGGGCAATATTGAAACCGTTCTTTCCAGTAGTATTGCTGCTGTCTTTTTTGCAGCTTTTGTTGTTGCTGGAACTATGTGGTATGGTTCTGCAACTACTCCTATCGAATTATTTGGTCCTACTCGTTATCAATGGGATCAGGGATACTTTCAACAAGAAATATATCGAAGAGTTAGTGCTGGACTGGCTGAAAATCAAAGTTTATCAGAAGCTTGGGCTAAAATTCCTGAAAAATTAGCTTTTTATGATTATATTGGTAATAATCCAGCAAAAGGGGGGTTATTCCGAGCAGGTTCAATGGACAATGGGGATGGAATAGCTGTTGGATGGTTGGGCCACCCCGTCTTTAGGAATAAAGAAGGGCGTGAACTTTTTGTACGCCGTATGCCTACTTTTTTTGAAACTTTTCCGGTTGTTTTGGTAGACGGAGACGGAATTGTTAGAGCCGACGTCCCGTTTAGAAGGGCAGAATCAAAATATAGTGTCGAACAAGTAGGTGTAACTGTTGAGTTTTATGGTGGTGAACTCAATGGAGTGAGTTATAGTGATCCCGCAACTGTGAAAAAATATGCTAGACGGGCTCAATTGGGTGAGATTTTTGAATTAGATCGTGCGACTTTGAAATCCGATGGTGTTTTTCGTAGCAGCCCAAGAGGTTGGTTTACGTTTGGACATGCTTCGTTTGCTCTACTTTTCTTCTTTGGACACATTTGGCATGGTGCTAGAACCCTCTTCAGAGATGTTTTTGCTGGTATTGATCCAGATTTGGATGCTCAAGTGGAATTTGGGGCATTCCAAAAACTTGGAGATCCAACTACAAAACGACAAGCAGTCTGATGCAACATTGCTTTTTTTCTTCTAGTTTCTGTTTATTATTTTATTTAATAGGTAGGGTACTGTAGGAATCTTGATTTAAATCGCTGCCGTTTCTTTGACTCTTTTTCTATCTTTATCCAGAGGGATACTCCCAAGTAAACAAAACAGGTATGAAAGCTATAATTGTAAACCACGATCAAATTTATGGAAGCATTGGTTTATACATTTCTCTTAGTATCCACTTTAGGGATAATTTTTTTCGCTATTTTTTTTCGGGAACCACCTAAAATTTCAACTAAAAAATGAAATAATTTTTCATTATTTTCATTGACGTAATCAGCCTCCAAATATTTGGAGGCTGATTACGTCAACTAGTCCCCGTGTTCCTCGAATGGATCTCTTAGTTGTTGAGAGGGTTGCCCAAAGGCAGTATATAGAGCATACCCAGTAAAACTTACAAGTAACCCAGATATAAAGATGGCGACTAGGGTTGCTGTTTCCATTATTATAGAATTGAAAGACCACACCGGATCTATGCTAAGATCATTTATTTACAACGGAATGGTATACAAAGTCAACAGATCGTAATGAATACAAAATAAGATTTATGGCTACACAAACTGTTGAGGATAGTTCTAGATCTGGTCCAAGAAGCACTACTGTAGGGAAGTTATTGAAACCATTGAATTCCGAATATGGTAAAGTAGCTCCTGGATGGGGAACGACCCCTTTGATGGGTGTTGCAATGGCTCTATTTGCGGTATTCCTATCTATTATTTTGGAGATTTATAATTCTTCTGTTCTACTGGATGGAATTTCAGTGAATTAGACTGAGAAGAATCTTGAAGTTCTAGCTTTTAGCTCGGTACAAAAACGTAAAGTATGTAGGTCTAACAACTTTAGCC